AAAAATATAATTAATATAGAAATATAAAAAAAAATTTCAAAACTGAAAAAATTTCAGTAGTCATATGGGGTAAAATATCTAGGGATTTCTAGCATATTCTTTTCGAAGTATTTTTTTTTTCATTAATATCTGTGTATAGGATCATTGCTTCTATTGATTTGATACGAATACATTACATAAACATAATCTAAAGCACCGAACGATTATATTTTTTCTCCTTTCCTTATCCTGGATTTGATTTCTATTTTCCTTAATTGATTTGATTCAATCCGTTGAGTTGCGAGTTTACACATAACAACTCATATCTTTCTATACAAAAAAATTCGAAACTTTTTTCTTGTACTATACCGACTGACCCTCTCAGAAATAAAATAAAAAGAATCGAGTTATTTCATTAGAGTTAGAATGAAAAAAAAAGAGTCATTCCATTTCAGACCAATCTCGAGTACTAAAGAAAGATCGCGATTTGGAATGAACCAAAATACTTGTTTGTTTTGTTACGGCAATAACACTTAGTATTAGTAATAGTAAGACCACCCGATGGGTTGGATTTCACTACAAGAAAAAGGTTTGTTTTACAGCAAACCTACATTACACAATGAAACATACCACAGAGTGGTATAATAGACGGAATCGTAAATTATCTAATCTACATAAGAAAGATACTTCTAATAGAAAGAATTAGACATTATCGAATGATTTGACAGACCAAATCCCAAAACCAACTCAACTCATAGAATATAGAAGAAGGAAATTGATACATTTAGGACCAATTCATTATCTCTGCATTATCTCTGAATCAATCAATTGGGGTTGTTGTTCTGCCAAAAAGCGATTAGTCAGGCGACTCCACAAAACAAATACAAGAAAAGAATAGGTCCTAGATCTATGTGACTGTTGAAGTTTTTAGACAGAATCATGTCATGATTCTCACTTCATAAATTGACCGGATTCGATATACCAACGCAAAAATGTATCACTAACTCTTTAATCATGGACAGGAAAAGAGGAAAAAAGTCATATGTAATCCATCCACGAAGATTAATGAAGGAAGATGAGTATTTTATCCGAGATTTTACAAATACTGATTAGATCTATTGGAATGAATTATTGTTTTTTATTTATTGTTTTTATTTTCCTGTCCCTATGTATTTACATGAACATGTGGTAATACTTTTAGACCAACCAACCGGCCAGTCTATAAACAAGTACTAATGAGGAAATGAAAACTATACTAAACTAAAATAGAATGTATTAGGGCTATACGGACTCGAACCGTAGACCTTCTCGGTAAAACAGATCAAACTGATTATTATCGAAATGATTCGAACTGTTTCAAAGACCCAACATGCATTTTGTTGCATTGGGCTCTTTCATAAACTGATGTAAAGATCAGTTAGTCCACCATATTTTTCTTTACAGGAAAATAATGAGATGGCTCCATGTGCTCTGATTCATCATTTGTATTCTGATCTAGGAGCAATACCAAAGTGTTTCAAAGAAGGGTTACCTTGACTTAGGTCTGCCTTCGGCCTAGATCAAACTAAGTTAGATGGAGTCTCTATCGCTACGCTGCAAGAGTCGAATATGAGACTTCATACACCTTAAAGTTCATAGGACGAAAAAAGGTTATTTTGAGGCCCTTATACTCATTATGCCTAGCATTGAATGGACTGGGTATTTACCTTATCAACTATCAAATCAATGGCGGGTTCTATTTGATTTGGCACCTGAATTCGCACTTGAATCGGACCGAACCCAATATTTGTCAGGCTATTGTTCTCTTGTTCCCTCGAATCTATGGAGTAAGACATCGATTTGTCAATTAAGATCAATTATGTTTCTTGCATTGCATAATGGGCTCCCTTGAAAAGCATTGGCGCACGTGTAAACGAGGTGCTCTACCTAACTGAGCTATAGCCCTTGTCATAGATATATTAACATATGGATAATTTCTTGTCAAGATGGATATTCCATAATCCCACATGATAGCTCTCTGATCCGTCTACTGTTAACAGATTGGTATTGCTTAGAAATAATATTCCACTTATAATCCTATAAGTGATGGGTCCTTTTTTTGATGATAAATAACCTACTTAACTCAGTGGTTAGAGTATTGCTTTCATACGGCGGGAGTCATTGGTTCAAATCCAATAGTAGGTAGAACTTATTAGATACCGAAGCCAATTGAGTGATATCTAATAAGTTTTTCTACCCATTTTCTTTTTTTTTCGTTATATCAGATTAGACTTGATTGTGTTCAATTGGCAGAATAAAAATGTGGTGTATAATAATACAGTTCTAAAGAACTTCTTTTGATTATTTTGATGTATTGACTTGACTAGGAGGAAATAGCATTTACAGCCTCTACTCGTGTCCTAGCTCGTCTGAGAGCTAGATTCGCTTCAATTGCTTGTCTCTTACCCTCAGCTCTACTCAAGTTAGCTTCAGCTATTTCAAGAGCTTGCTGAGCTTCTTGCGGATCAATGTCAGTACTCAT